GAATAAGCGGAAATCAATACGCTGAAATAACAAACAATGGCTAATGCCATAAAAATAATGAATCTATAAATAGAGTTCGGGTTCGAATTCCATAGATAATATGGATAGGTTTATCTATAATGATAGAGAAATGAAAGACTTCATCATGATTTTGAATTAATCTACTTGATATTTTTAAAATGAGGTGGTTGAACTTGAAACTTCACTCATTGAATGAGCAAACAATTGAATTGGATTCAGTTGGATCGTATCAACGAAATCGAGTACTAAACTCCCCGTTCTTATTTGAATTAACCGATCAACCTGTTATCGGACATTTTTTTTTTTGGTTTGCAAAAAATAATACTTTATTATTATGAGAATCAATCCTACTACTTCTGGTCCTGGGTTTTCCGCACTTGAAGAAAAAAACCTGGGGCGTATCGTTCAAATCATTGGGCCGGTACTGGATGTAGCCTTTCCACCGGGAAAGATGCCTAATATTTACAACGCTTTGGTAGTTAAAGGTCAAGATACTCTTGGCCAACAAATTAATGTAACTTGTGAGGTACAGCAATTATTAGGCAATAATCGAATTAGAGCTGTAGCTATGAGTGCTACAGACGGTCTGATGCGAGGAATGGAAGTGATTGACACAGGAGCCGCTCTAAGTGTTCCAGTCGGCGGAGCGACTCTCGGACGAATTTTCAACGTTCTTGGAGAACCTGTTGATAATTTAGGGCCTGTAGATACGCGCACAACATCTCCTATTCATAGATCTGCGCCTGCTTTTATACAGTTAGATACCAAATTATCTATTTTTGAAACAGGAATTAAAGTAGTGGATCTTTTAGCTCCTTATCGCCGTGGAGGAAAAATCGGACTATTCGGAGGGGCTGGAGTAGGTAAAACGGTACTCATCATGGAATTGATCAACAACATTGCCAAAGCTCATGGAGGGGTATCCGTATTTGGCGGAGTAGGCGAACGTACTCGTGAAGGCAACGATCTTTACATGGAAATGAAAGAATCTGGAGTTATTAATGAACAGAATATTGCAGAATCAAAAGTAGCCCTAGTCTATGGTCAGATGAATGAACCGCCGGGGGCTCGTATGAGAGTTGGTTTGACTGCCCTAACCATGGCGGAGTATTTCCGGGATGTTAATGAACAAGACGTACTTCTATTTATTGACAATATTTTTCGTTTCGTCCAAGCGGGATCCGAAGTATCTGCTTTATTAGGCAGAATGCCTTCTGCTGTAGGTTATCAACCGACTCTTAGTACAGAAATGGGTTCTTTGCAAGAAAGAATTACTTCTACCAAAGAGGGATCCATAACTTCCATTCAAGCAGTTTATGTACCTGCGGACGATTTGACTGACCCCGCTCCTGCCACAACATTTGCACATTTAGATGCCACTACCGTACTATCAAGAGGGCTGGCTGCCAAAGGTATCTATCCAGCAGTAGATCCTTTAGATTCAACGTCAACCATGCTCCAACCTCGGATCGTTGGCGAGGAACATTATGAAACCGCGCAAAAGGTTAAGCAAACTTCACAACGTTACAAAGAGCTTCAGGACATTATAGCTATTCTTGGGTTGGACGAGTTATCCGAAGAGGATCGTTTAACCGTAGCAAGAGCACGAAAAATTGAGCGTTTCCTATCACAACCCTTCTTCGTAGCAGAAGTATTTACCGGTTCCCCGGGAAAATATGTTGGTCTAACAGAAACAATTAGGGGGTTTCAACTGATCCTTTCCGGAGAATTAGATAGTCTTCCTGAGCAGGCCTTTTATTTGGTAGGTAACATCGATGAAGCTACCGCGAAGGCTATAAATTTAGACGAGGAGAGCAAATTGAAGAAATGACCTTAAATCTATGTGTACTGACTCCTAACCGAATTGTTTGGAATTCCGAAGTGAAAGAAATCATTTTATCTACTAATAGTGGCCAAATTGGTGTATTACCAAATCACGCGCCTATTGCCACAGCTGTCGATATAGGCATTTTGAGAATACGTCTTAATGACCAATGGTTAACAATAGCTCTGATGGGTGGTTTCGCTAGAATAGGCAATAATGAAATAACCGTTTTAGTAAATGATGCGGAGAAGGGTAATGACATTGATCCGCAAGAAGCTCAGCAAACTCTTGAAATAGCGGAAGCTAACTTGAGTAGAGCTGAAGGAAAAAGACAAACAATTGAGGCGAATTTAGCTCTCAGACGAGCCAGGACTCGAGTAGAGGCTATTAATTCTCGTAACTAGTTGTTCTTGGTACGGCCAAAAAAAAATAAGTTGTGTTTATACACCATATTTTGGATTCTGCTGATTCAATACAATCAAGTGTAATCGGATTCTGATGCAACGAAAAAAATTCAATCAATTCAATAGAATACGAATAGCAGGGAATGGAAAAGATACAAAATTTAGAAAATAAAAAAAGGTGGGTAGAAATACTTATTAGATACCATTGACTGCGGTATCTAATAAGTTCTACCTACTATTGGATTTGAACCAATGACTCCCGCCGTATGAAAGCAATACTCTAACCACTGGGTTAAGTAGGCCATTTATCATCACAAAGAGAAAAAAAAAAGAGACCCATCACATCGATGGATTATAGATAGAATTTTACTTCTAAGCAATACCCGCCTTTCACAGGAAACAGATCAGAGATCCAGGATATCGGATCATAGAATATTCATCTTGACAAGAAAGTAAATACAGATTAAAATATTTATCACAAACACAAGGGCTATAGCTCAGTTTGGTAGAGCACCTCGTTTACACGCGCGCCAATGTTTTTCAGAGGAGTCCATCGTGCAATCAACAGATTTTCTCTTATTGAGAAATTGATGTCTTACTCCATGGATTCGAGAGAACAAGAGAACAATAGCCTGACAAATATTTGATTGGTCCAATTCCGGCGCCGTTTTAGGCGCCAAACGGAACCCATCATAGATTTGATAATTGATAAGGTAAATATCCAGTCCATTCAATGCTAGGCATAATGAGTATAAGGACCTCAAAAAATCTCTTTTCGTCCTATGAACTTTAAGGTGTATGAAGTTTCATATTTGACGCTTTTGGGAGAGCGATAGAGACTCCATTTAACTTAGGTTGATCTAGGCCATAGGCAGACCTACGTCAAGGTAACTCTTCTTTGAAACACTTTGGTATTGCTCATGGGCAGAAATCTCAATACTGAACTGCATCAGAGCACGTGGAGCCATCTCGTTATCTTTCTGTCAAGAAAAATATGGCGGACTTGCTGATATTTATATCAGTTCATGAAAGAGCCCAATGCAAAAAAAGTGCATGTTGGGTCTTTGAAACAGTTCGAATCATTTCAGTAATAAGAAGTTTGATCTGTTTTACCGAGAAGGTCTACGGTTCGAGTCCGTATAGCCCTAAATGAAAATTCATTTTAATTTCAATGGAACCAATCGGCCTTTTTCAATTTTGAAGAAACAAACTTATTATTTTTCATATTCATAAATCTTCGTGGTTGAATTACATAATACGATTTTTTCCTTCCTACCCACGATACGATCAAAGAATCCTTTTCTTTGGTATACCTAATAGAAGTTAATTTTTGAAATAAAAATCATGACGCGGGTCCGGGTAAAAACTACAATTAGATCCAATCCAAATGGAATCGAATAGTAAATCACACGGATCTTGGACTGGGCTATACAATATATATATATATATAATATATATATATATTGTATATCCCAATATATTTATACTTCAGCCCAATTGCTCATCATTCCAAATTGCAATTCTACCGACGCTGACTTTAGGTGGGGGTCCGCTTGAATTTGGACGAGTTAGGAAACCCCCGGCCTGTCGCCTTTATTGTGCGAAAAAGCAGCCCAAATTCATTATCTTTGAAACAAGGCAAGGGGTTGGGTTTAATTGAAATCCATTAGTGTTTGCGCCCTTTCGATTTCCGTGAGTTGGTTTTAGCATTTGGTCTGTCGAATCGTCCGCTAACGCGCGAGTCCATTCTATATTCTATTAGAAATATCTTTTTTTATAGATCAGAATCAGATCAGTTACTATTACTATTTGGCCGACTCTATTGCCGTGCTGCGCCACAGTGTATAGATTTACTTCAAAATAAAACAATTTTTACTGATATCAAAACTAACCCACTAATGTCTTACTAGGCGTTATTCCTTTTTTTAACGTCCAGCCATTTCGAGTACTAAAGATCGGTATTTGGAATGCTGAATCTTTGAAGACTTCGAACTCTAATTTATATTTAATAACTCGATTTTTTTGCGCAGGCCGGGATAGTATAGGTTCAAGTTCCAAGCAAAGCCTGTAATGGAATTTGGCGATAGGAATCTATGAGTTGTTATGTTATATGTATATGATGTTAGATGAGATTAAGGGTTCCTTGCAATTAAATCTATTCAATCTCAGACAGAGAGAGATAATAGAATTGATCAATGCGTTTTAATGTGTTCTGTAGAAGCAATCAATTTATATCTTAATCTTAATGTAATGAAAAGAATATACCATGATTATATTCATATTTTTTTAGTTTAATGTTTAATATTAATATTTAAAATATTTAATATATATGTTTAATATTTAATATATAATTAATTTAATATATAATTAAATAAAATATGATAATGATATGAAAATCAAATAAATCTTAATTTTTATTATTAATAAATAAATATAATTATAATTTTGGTTTGAATTCTTTCTTTTTATTTATTTCCAAGGAATGGAATGTATTTTCTTTAGAGATAACCCGGGGCGCAGTGAAAGCAAGAGAGTCTTATTTGTATTGTCTAAGAACACGATCTGTCTCTACCATATCGAAATAGAATTGAAAATAGTTCTATTCGACGAATTTTGAAACGCGGCATGACCACAGTAAACAAACTAGACAATTCGATAAAAATAAATTGTTATTTCGACTAAATTTATAGATGAATTCACAATTACAATTAGAATTGACTAATCTGATATATTTTCCACATTCATAGGAG